TCCAAATAGCGAGAATTAGGATTCTTGATCCCTCTCAATCTCTCTTTCAATTCGAGGATCTAGAGAGGTGTTTTCATAGTCATCTCCGAATATTTGCCATCTCCGAATATTTTGATTTCATTTTTCTATGATATGTCTTTCTATATGAAAATTGGTTATTTACGATGTACGATGATCCCTGTTAAGCATCCATGGCTGAATGGTTAAAGCGCCCAACTCATAATTGGTAAATTTGCGGGTTCAATTCCTGCTGGATGCACGCGAACGGGAACGTTCCATAAGTCTATTGGAACTGGCTCTCTATCCATGGAATCTCATCCATCATCCATACATAACGAATTGGTATGGTATATTCATACCATAACATAAGAACAATAAGAACTCGAATTCTTATCGATACTGGAACTCAGAGCATAGGAGGGAAAGTCGATTTATGGATGGAATCAAATACGCAGTATTTACAGAAAAAAGTCTTCGTTTATTGGGAAAGAATCAATATACTTTTAATGTCGAATCGGGATTCACTAAGACAGAAATAAAGCATTGGGTCGAGCTCTTCTTTGGTGTTAAGGTAGTAGCTGTGAATAGCCATCGACTACCCAGAAAGGGTAGAAGAATGGGACCTATTCTGGGACATACAATGCATTACAGACGTATGATCATTACCCTTCAACCGGGTTATTCTATTCCACTTCTAGATAGAGAAAAGAACTAAAGGAGAATACTTAATAATACGGCGAAACATTTATACAAAACACCTATCCCGAGCACACGCAAGGGAACCGTAGACAGGCAAGTGAAATCCAATCCACGAAATAAATTGATCCATGGACGGCACCGTTGTGGTAAAGGTCGTAATGCCAGAGGAATCATTACCGCAAGGCATAGAGGGGGAGGTCATAAGCGCCTATACCGTAAAATCGATTTTCGACGGAATCAAAAAGACATATCTGGTAGAATCGTAACCATAGAATACGACCCTAATCGAAATGCATACATTTGTCTCATACACTATGGGGATGGTGAGAAGAGATATATTTTACATCCCAGAGGGGCTATAATTGGAGATACTATTGTTTCTGGTACAAAAGTTCCTATATCAATGGGAAATGCCCTACCTTTGAGTGCGGTTTGAACTATTGATTTACGTAATTGGAAGTAACCAATTAGGTTTACGACGAAACCTAGAAATCGATCACTGATCCAATTTGACTACCTCTACGGGATAGACCTCAACAGAAAACTGTTGAGTAACGGCAGCAAGTGATTGAGTTCAGTAGTTCCTCATAGAAAATTATTGACTCTAGAGATATGGTAATATGGAGAAGACAAAATTGTTTGAAGCACGCACAGAACCGGAAGCGCCCCTTGTTTCAAAGAGAGGAGGACGGGTTATTCACATTTAATTTGATGGTCAGAGGCGAATTGAAAGCTAAGCAGTGGTAATTAAGACCCCCGGGTGAAAATAGGGATGTCTCCTACGTTACCCATAATATGTGGAAGTATCGACGTAATTTCATAGAGTCATTCGATCTGAATGCTACATGAAGAACATAAGCCAGATGACGGAACGCGGAGACCTAGGATGTAGAAGATCATAACATGAGCGATTCGGCAGATTTGGATTCCTTTTCTATATATCCACTCATGTGGTACTTCATCATACGATTCATATAAGATCCATCTGTCTAGAGATCGTCATATACATCTAGAAAGCCGTATGCTTTGGAAGAAGCTTGTACAGTTTGGGAAGGGGTTTTTGAGAAAAAAGAAGAATCTACTTCAACCGATATGCCCTTAGGCACGGCCATACATAACATAGAAATCACACGTGGAAGGGGTGGGCAATTAGCTAGAGCAGCAGGTGCTGTAGCGAAACTGATTGCAAAAGAGGGTAAATTGGCCACTTTAAGATTACCATCTGGGGAGGTCCGTTTGGTATCCCAAAACTGCTTAGCAACAGTCGGACAAGTGGGTAATGTTGGGGTGAACCAAAAAAGTTTGGGTAGAGCCGGATCTAAGTGTTGGCTAGGTAAACGCCCCGTAGTAAGAGGGGTAGTTATGAACCCTGTGGACCACCCCCATGGGGGCGGTGAAGGGAAAGCCCCCATTGGTAGAAAAAAACCCACAACCCCTTGGGGTTATCCTGCGCTTGGAAGAAGAACTAGGAAAAGGAAAAAATATAGTGATAGTTTTATTCTTCGTCGCCGTAAGTAAATACGTAACTAGGAATATGGAAAATTGCATTGCAATAATGCGATGGGCGAACGACGGGAATTGAACCCGCGCATGGTGGATTCACAATCCACTGCCTTGATCCACTTGGCTACATCCGCCCCTTATCCAGCTAAAGGATTTTCTCTTTTTTCCACTCATCATTATTCTATTTATTCTGACCTCCATACCTCGATCGAGATAGTGGACATAGGATGCCACTCTTTAAAATGAAAAAAAAATGAAAAAAAGGAGTAATCAGCTGTGACACGAAAAAAAACGAATCCTTTTGTAGCTCGTCATTTATTGACAAAAATCGAAAAGGTCAATATGAAAGAGGAGAAAGAAACAATAGTAACGTGGTCCCGGGCATCTAGCATTCTACCCGCAATGGTTGGCCATACAATCGCGATTCATAATGGAAAGGAGCATATACCTATTTACATAACAAATCCTATGGTGGGTCGCAAATTGGGGGAATTCGTGCCTACTCGGCATTTCACGAGTTATGAAAGTGCAAGAAAGGATACTAAATCTCGTCGTTAACTGAATTCAGAATAGAAAGATTCAGAATAAACAAAGAAATACCATTTAAATAAAGTAAAGGTAGGCGGGGAATAACCTTATTTATGACAAGTTTCAAATTGGTAAAATATACCCCTAGGATAAAGAAGAAGAAGAACGGGCTACGGAAACTCGCAAGAAAAGTTCCAACTGATCGTCTACTTAAGTTCGAACGGGTTTTCAAAGCACAAAAACGCATACAAATGTCTGTTTTTAAAGCACAAAGAGTTCTTGATGAGATTCGCTGGCGTTACTACGAGGAAACCGTTATGATACTGAACCTCATGCCTTATAGAGCAGCTTATCCCATCTTAAAATTGGTTTATTCGGCAGCAGCAAATGCTACTCATTATAGGGATTTCGACAAAGCTAATTTATTCATAACAAAAGCCGAAGTGAGTAGGGGTACTATTATGAAAAAATTCAGACCTCGGGCTCGAGGACGTGGTTTTCCTATAAAAAAAACCATGTGTCATATAACAATTGTACTAAATATAGTAAAGAAATCTAAATAACTTTTAGATCAACCTAAGATTTCGATTCCCAGTAAAAAAAAAAAAAAATAGAATAGAAAAATATGGGACAAAAAATAAATCCACTCGGTTTCAGACTTGGTACAACCCAAAATCACCATTCCTTTTGGTTCGCACAACCAAAAAATTATTCTGAAGGTCTACAAGAAGATAAAAAAATACGGAATTGTATCAAGAACTATATACTAAAGAATAGGAAAAAAAGCTTGAATAGAAAAATAGAATCAGACTCAAGTTCCGAAGTAATTACACATATAGAAATTCAAAAAGAAATCGATACAATTCACGTTATAATTCATATTGGATTCCCCAATTTATTAAAGAAAAAAGGAGCAATCGAGGAATTAGAGAAAGATATCCAAAAGGAAGTTAATTCTGTAAACCAGAGACTTAATATTGCTATCGAAAAAGTTAAGGAACCTTATAGACAACCTAACATTCTTGCAGAATATATAGCTTTCCAATTAAAAAATAGAGTTTCATTCCGAAAGGCAATGAAAAAAGCCATTGAATTAACTAAAAAAGCGGATATAAAGGGAGTCAAAATCAAAATTGCGGGACGTCTAGGAGGGAAAGAAATTGCACGTGCCGAATGCATCAAAAAGGGTAGACTTCCCCTCCAAACAATTCGCGCTAAAATTGATTATTGCTGCTATCCAATTCGAACTATCTATGGAGTATTAGGTGTAAAAATTTGGATATTCGTAGAAGAATAACTAACCTTGTCTTCTCATTCTGACCAGTGATAGAATAAAAAAGACAAGAGACTTATTTTCCAAAAATCCCAGAAAAAAGAAGAAATTATACCTCTTTTTATAAGATTTAATGAAAATCGATAAATCTTTTAATATAATTGCTATGCTTAGTGTGTGACTCGTTAGTTTTTTCTTTAGGGTCAAAAAAGGAAATTAAAAAAAAAAAACAAAAAAATTGAGCGAACCCTACTAAAAATGGAAAAAAACTTAGTAATTATAGAAAATTAACTAATACCCAACCTATTGCTTCGTATTGTCGAGATCCTAACAAAGAAACAGTCACTATGTGAATAAATACATCTATCATAAATGAGTGGATCTATCATATAGTTGTAGCAACTGCATTTTTTCTCTAAAAAAGAAACCAGATTCTAAGTTGTGAAACAAAACTAAAGGGATGTGGGTAAAAGGAGGGATGATAGATAGAAGGAAGAAAAAAAAGAAAGATATAAGATTCCAATGTGTATGGTCTATGAATTACATCATAAAAGGCAATGTGATAAAGCATCAATATAATAAAATAATAAAAATTAGAGAAAATGAAAAATCCTAATTTTTTGAAACAATAAATAAAAATTGAAAGCAATAATAAAGAGCAGCCCAGGTTAATAAAACTGAGAAAATTAACTCGGAAAGTTTGGAAGCTCCGTTGCAGGATTCAAACCTAACCATTAAAGGAGAAGCTGTGGGAACGACAAAACCTATGACTGCATAGGATTGATTTTATTGAAAGGAATCCTAATACTTCATTGGGTGGGATGGCGGAACAAACCAAAAAAATTGCTTTATTTGATAAGGTTATAAATTAACAAATAAGACAAGAAAGAGTAAATATTCGCCCGCGAAATCTTTATTGGATTAGAATACTTTACTATGCTTCAATAAGGGTCAAAATAAGGATATTCCTTAGAAAAAGAAAGAATACATTATACACAAATATAGAATTTGGATATATTCTAGATCTTCTTTCTTGACTATATATTTTTTTATTTTCATAAATATAAATAAATGCAAAATAAAAAAACCTATTCTATTATATATTGATGTGTATCCATCCGTAATATTTTTGAATATTATGAAATTTGCACGCTTTCTCATTTCATTCGCGAGGAGCTGGATGAGAAGAAACTCTCATGTCCAGTTTTGCAGTAGAGATGGAACTAAAAAAGAACCATCGACTATAACCCCAAAAGAACTAGATTTCGTAAACAACATAGAGGAAGAATGAAGGGAAAATCCTGCCGAGGCAATCGTATTTGTTTTGGTAGATATGCTCTTCAAGTACTTGAACCCGCTTGGATTACAGCGAGACAGATAGAAGCAGGAAGAAGAGCAATGACACGATATGCACGTCGTGGTGGAAAACTATGGGTACGTATATTTCCCGACAAACCGGTTACACTAAGACCCACAGAAACACGTATGGGCTCAGGAAAGGGATCCCCCGAATACTGGGTAGCCGTTGTTAAACCAGGTCGAATACTTTATGAAATGAGCGGAGTATCTGAAACTATAGCTAGAGCAGCTATCTCCATAGCTGCCAGTAAAATGCCTATACGAAGCCAATTTCTTAAATTAGAGATATAGACTCCCCCCAAAAAAGGAGTATTGAGGCCCAGGTTTTCCTTCTGGGTAGACAATATATCTTTCATTCCTTTGCAGTGAAATAACAAATTGAAATCCAAATAATATGATTCAACCTCAGACCCTTTTAAATGTAGCGGATAACAGTGGAGCTCGAAAATTGATGTGTATTCGAGTCATAGGAGCTGCTGGTAATCAGCGATATGCTCGTATTGGTGATGTTATTGTTGCTGTAATCAAAGACGCAGTGCCCCAAATGCCTCTAGAAAGATCCGAAGTAATTCGAGCTGTAATTGTACGTACATGTAAAGAATTCAAATGTCAAGACGGTATAATAATACGCTATGATGACAATGCAGCAGTTATCATTGATCAAAAAGGAAATCCAAAAGGAACTCGAGTTTTTGGCGCGATTGCCGAAGAATTGAGAGAATTGAATTTTACTAAAATAGTTTCATTAGCTCCTGAAGTATTATAAATACTAGTAGATGAGATATAGATCAAAGAAAAAATTAGTAGATTGTGTTTTACGTATATGCTTTAAAATCCAAAAGAAAAACATGTTGATTATCTAAAAATTAGGAGGAACCTAGAATTAGAGTCTTATGGGCAAGGACACTATTGCGGATTTACTAACCTCTATAAGAAACGCAGACATGAGCAAAAAAGGAACTGTTCGAGTAGTATCCACAAATATTACCGAAAACATTGTTAAAATACTTCTACGAGAGGGTTTTATTGAAAGTGTTCGGAAACATCAAGAAAGTAACAGATATTTCTTGGTTTCAACTTTGCGACATCAAAAGAGAAGGACTAGAAAGGGAATATATAGAACTAGAACCTTTTTAAAGCGTATCAGCCGACCCGGCTTACGAATTTATGCTAACTATCAAGGAATTCCTAAAGTTTTGGGCGGAATGGGAATTGCTATTCTTTCTACTTCTCGAGGTATAATGACGGATCGAGAAGCTCGACTAAACAGAATTGGGGGAGAAGTCTTATGTTATATATGGTAATGGCCCCGCCTATAGTACCCGAATTCTATCTCGAACTTCCTATTTTTCTATTTGCATTTTCAAAATAGGCGAAAAAATATGACAGAAAAAAAAAATTGGAGAGAAAAAAAAAACCCGAGAGAAGCAAAAGTGACTTTCGAAGGTTTAGTTACGGAAGCCCTACCCAACGGAATGTTCCGAGTTCGCTTAGAGAATGACACCATCATCCTGGGCTATATTTCAGGAAAAATCCGGTCCAGTTCTATACGAATACTGATGGGGGATAGGGTCAAAATTGAAGTAAGTCGTTATGATTCAAGCAAGGGGCGTATAATTTATAGACTTCCCCATAAGGATTCGAAGCGTACCGAAGACTCGAGGGATACTGAAGATTTGAAGGATACCAAAGATTCAAAGGATTAGGTTTTTCCTGGATAATAAATTCAAAATTTCAAAATTTTAGTGAAGAGGCTTATTTTTTCCCAAAGAGTAGATTCATAGTTTCAGAAAGGAATACCTAAATATGAAAATAAGAGCTTCCGTTCGTAAAATTTGTACAAAATGTCGACTGATTCGTAGACGTGGGCGAATTAGAGTCATTTGTTCCAATCCGAAGCATAAACAAAGACAGGGGTAATCTTTCAAAAAAGGAGCTTTACTTTCCTTTCTAAAAAGTAAAAAAAAAATACCCACAGAAATGCTCAAATTCCGAATCCAAAAAATGAAAGTAAAGGATATATTTTATTTAACCCTGAAACGGATATCTTTGTATCTTTTTTTCTTTTTGTTATTTCTAACTCATATTTATGAGATAATAAAATATGACAAAAGCTATACCAAAAATAGGTTCACGTAAGAAAGCGCGTATTGGTTTGCGCAGGAATGCTCGTTTTAGTTTACGGAAGAGTGCCCGTAGAATAACAAAAGGGGTTATTCATGTTCAAGCCAGTTTCAACAATACCATTATAACTGTTACAGACCCACAAGGTCGGGTGGTTTTCTGGTCCTCCGCAGGTACTTGTGGATTCAAAAGCTCAAGAAAAGCATCACCCTATGCCGGTCAAAGAACAGCAGTAGATGCTATTCGTACAGTGGGTTTGCAACGAGCAGAAGTTATGGTAAAAGGGGCTGGTAGCGGAAGAGATGCCGCATTACGAGCCATTGCTAAAAGTGGTGTACGGTTAAGTTGTATACGCGATGTAACACCTATGCCGCATAATGGATGTCGACCTCCTAAAAAAAGACGTCTGTAAAAGAATTAAACCGCTTTCAAGAGAAATAAACGATTCAATGATCAAATAAATACTAATCTATTATGGTTCGAGAGGAGGTAACAGGATCCACCCAAACACTACAGTGGAAGTGTGTTGAATCAAGAGTAGATAGTAAGCGTCTTTATTATGGTCGTTTCATTCTGTCTCCACTTAGAAAAGGTCAAGCGGATACTGTCGGTATTGCCTTGCGAAGAGCTTTACTTGGAGAAATAGAAGGAACATGTATCACACGCGCAAAATTTGGGAACGTGCCACACGAATATTCTACAATAGTAGGTATTGAAGAATCCATACAAGAAATTTTACTAAATTTGAAAGAAATTGTATTGAGAAGTAATCTCTATGGAGTTAGAGACGCATCAATTTGCGTCAAAGGTCCTAGATACATAACCGCTCAAGATATAATCTTACCACCTTCCGTGGAAATCGTTGATACGACACAACCTATAGCTAACTTGAGAGACCCCATTGATTTCTGTATTGAGTTACAGATTAAGAGAGATCGCGGATATCATACGGAACTCAGAAAGAACTCCCAAGATGGAAGTTATCCTATAGATGCTGTATCCATGCCTGTTCGAAATGTGAATTATAGTATTTTTTCTTGTGGGAATGGAAATGAAAAACACGAGATACTTTTTCTCGAAATATGGACGAATGGAAGTTTAACCCCTAAAGAAGCGCTTTATGAAGCTTCTCGTAATTTGATTGATTTATTTCTTCCTTTTCTACACGCAGAGGAAGAAGGCGCAAGTTTCGAAGAAAATAAAACCAGGTTTACTCCACCTCTTTTAACCTTTCAAAAAAGATTCCCTAATCTAAAGAAAAACAAAAAAGGAATTCCATTGCATTGTATTTTTATTGATCAATTAGAATTGCCTTCTAGAACGTATAATTGTCTCAAAAGGGCCAATATACATACACTATTGGACCTTTTGAGTAAGACTGAAGAAGATCTTATGAGAATTACCAGCTTTCGTATGGAAGATGGAAAACTTATATGGGCCACTCTAGAGAAGCATCTCCTAATTGATTTACCTAAGAACAAGTTCTCGCTTTAAATCCATTACAATTTTTTCCTCTTTTTCTTTTTTCGAGTTAGAATAAAAAGAAAAAAGAAAACAATTTTGCATCTTTGGCACAATCTATATTTTCGCGAAATGGATCATAATAAAATAGATTTTAGGTATCTAGGGAAGATTCACTTGGAAGTAACTATTTCCTAGATACCCATGCGGGGGACTTCGCGGTTGAATGAATCAACCTGGAAAATCCCTAAAAAAGCCCTAAAGTTAAGGATTTATCAATGGGTAATGTTGCTCCAATACCTAACCAAAGAGCTACTACAGTACCGATTAAAAAAACGGTCGTAGCTACTGGGCGACGAAATGGATTTTGGAATTTATTGACATTCTCGAGAAAGGGTACTGTTAATAAGCCTGTTGGCACAGAAACCATTAAGAGAACGCCCAATAATTTATTGGGTACTGTACGAAGTATTTGAAATACGGGAAAGAAGTACCACTCGGGTAATATTTCAAGAGGAGTTGCAAATGGATCCGCCGGTTCACCAATCATTGACGGCTCGAGAACCGCTAAACCTACATTACATGCAATAGTACCTAGAATTACTACTGGAAAAATGTATAAAAGATCGTTGGGCCATGCGGGTTCCCCATAATAATTATGTCCCATCCCTTTAGCTAATTTTGCTCTTAATACAGGATCATTTAAGTCAGGTTTCTTTGTTATTGGGATAGGTGAATTCTTTAGGATCCATCCCCCCAAGGAACCGGACATGAGAATTTTTCATCATCCGGCTCGAGCAATAATGAAAAAAAATAAGACCGTGGAGGATCCACAATAGAATAGGTTATATAATGACTCAATGAATCAAAGTAAGAAAAGCTTTATCAGATTATCTTTTCCGAAGTTCCGCCTATAACTACTCATTGAAAAGAATCCTATTCTTATGCGTAAATGCTCAATATCCAAGTGGGCTTACAAATTTGATCATGATCAAATGCTTTGTGGATTGTCTCTTGATTAGTTGGTGTTCATCCCCTCAATATCGCAAGTTTCTTACGTCCAAACAAAGTATTTACTTGTTACTAATAAAAAATTAAAAAGTTTAGCCTACTTTCTTCCTTAGATCCCCTCTTTTACTCCGATAATATTGCGGATCGAAATCGATGCAAAGAAAATGAATGCATATCCATACTATAATAAAAAGTAAGTGTAATAAATATAGAATTGGATCATATCACATGACTTATTCCATTTATACTCTACGGGATCTTACGGAGCCTGTTCATGAATGACATGGTTGGGGTATGATCATAGAAAATATTCTCCTCGAATGAACCAGCCTATCCTTCCTAGATAGGGGACTTACGTATTGATTGGATACGGAGACACCTTTGGTCGTGAATTCTAATGCGGCAGATCCAATTCTCTATCTGCACGGCCAAATCAATAATTCAAGTCACACACTCCCATAATCCGCCTTATTTTCTTTCGTAAAATTAACTTCAACTATTTGTATCAAAATACTTAAGATATTTGTATACTTCAAAGTCGAAGAGAAGTATCCAAATGACATGTCTTATTTTACAATAACCCATGTTTGTAGCAATGAAATACCACAACCTACCCGATATGATATCTGAGAATTCTAATTTTCTATGATATGCCTTCCCTATAAAGGACCAGAAATACCTTGCTTACGTATCATTAGAAAGTGCATTAACATAAATACAGCAGTAAGCAGAGGTAGTACAAAGGTATGTAAACTATAAAAACGAGTCAAAGTGGATTGCCCCACACTAGCACTTCCACGTAATAACTCCACTAAAGGGGATCCTATTACCGGAATCGCTTCAGGTACACCTGTCACAATTTTGACTGCCCAATAACCTATTTGATCCCAAGGTAAAGAATAACCAGTTACACCAAATGATGCAGTCAATACAGCCAAAACCACACCTGTGACCCAAGTTAATTCACGGGGTTTTTTAAATCCACCTGTGAGATACACACGAAATACGTGCAGGATCATCATTAGAACCATCATACTTGCTGACCATCGATGAACTGATCGGATTAACCAACCAAAGTTGGCCTCCGTCATTATATATTGAACGGAGGAAAAAGCCTCTGTAACGGTTGGTCGGTAGTAAAAAGTCATAGCAAAACCGGTAGCAACTTGTACTAAAAAACAAGTAAGTGTAATTCCCCCTAAACAATAAAATATGTTGACATGAGGAGGAACATATTTACTCGTTATATCATCCGCAATTGCCTGAATCTCAAGACGTTCCTCAAACCAATCATATACTTTATTGAGATAGGTAACTAGCCCAACTCCCCCTCCGAGAACCGTATATGAAAATTTCATCTCGTACGGCTCAAGCAGAAACACACAAATTTTCAACGGATATTAGAAAAAAGGTTCAAAACTTCATCAGCCACAGGATTGTATCAATTTGTTTTGAAGATATTAAATAAGAAAAATCCGGAATTTCTTCTTTGTGATGATAATGCCAAATAATCTCAAGTTGGCTCATCTGTCTTTCTTTCCCTTATGTTGATCATTAGAGGCCTCTTGACTTTTCTCTTCCCTATTTTTTATTTATTTTAGTAGTAAAATAAATAGTGCTTTTCTAATAGAAATTATCTTGTTGCGATCCTATGAATCAGTTCAATTAAAACCTTAGATTCATACTAGAGCCACGATGATTGAGTCTCAAGCTAAACAAAAGGCAAGGGTTCCTCGAATAAGAACCGCTTGATGATCATTTATTGAATTGGTGTAATGACTCGACAAAATCGAGAAAAAAAAAAGTTGTCTTTTGGGCAAACAAAATTGGAAAGAAGAAAAGTTCTTTTTTTATTTTTATTAAGAACTACTTGAATTTTTTTTTTTCAGTCTGGTTGCGAGGTCTAAATAGTGAGTATGAATCATAGTTCCATTTTTTTTTTTTTTGATCCACTCTATGTATTTCGTGTTCCAGATACTAGAATAAATAATATCCGACGAATTAGAATCATCTTGATAAAGAGAACAGGCCCTTTCTATGTATTATTAATAGGATCAATTCTAACAAGTCACACACTCATATTCCAGAGATACCAAAACAAAAAATCCACGGTCGAACTACCAGAATGTCTAGAAATGTGGAGCTTAAAGCAGAAAGACCTTTTTTAGAGGGAAAAACTATGACTTCATAGTTATAGTTTTAGTTAGTAGAAACCTAATTCATTAAAATTCCGTCCAGTAAAACGGAAGAATTATAAATTTCTAAAATGATAGATAGGAATATCGCGAATAAAGCCATTGCAACCCCCATAAAAGGAGTAGTGCCCCAACCCGGAGCGACTTTCCCATATTCCGAATTCAAAGGTTTCAATAAACTACCTGCGCCAGTTCGTTTTGGCCTAGCTCTAGAACTATCTTCAACGGTTTGTGTAGCCATAAATTCTATTTAATCATTGGTGTTGACTTTGTATACTATTCCGTTGTAGTTGTAAATACACGATCTTTATCATAGATCTATTGTAATTTTGAAATTCTATAAAAATGGAAACAGCAACTTTAGTCGCCATCTCCATATCTGGTTTACTTGTAAGCTTTACTGGGTATGCCTTATATACCGCGTTTGGGCAACCCTCTCAACAATTAAGAGATCCATTCGAAGAACATGGGGACTAATTGAAGTAAGAAGTCTCCCAGCTGGGAGACTTCTTACTTCAATTAAATTATTTCATTTTTTAGTCGGAACCTTAGGTGGTTCTCGGAAGAAGATAGCGAAAAAAATTATCCCTAAAGTCGAAACTAAAAGGAACGTATAAACCAATGCTTCCATAGATTCGATCCTGGTTTATTTACAATTATAACTTCCACACCTATTCACTTGTCATTTGGGATCATATCCCATATAAAAAAAGAAAAAGAGTAAAAGAAAGGACAGGAAATGTTTCCCATATCAAATTAAAAAAGAGAGGCGAAAGATACCATAGCAATGTGGTATCAGGTTGTCTGTCTCCTTGTAGTTGGATCCCCAACTTTTTGGAATGTTCCAAATTCCACTTGAGCATCCAAGTCTGGATCAATACCAGCAAAAACATCTCGGAACAAGGTTCGAGCGCCATGCCAAATGTGTCCGAAAAAGAAGAGCAAAGCAAAGGTAGCATGACCAAAAGTAAACCAACCCCTTGGACTGCTGCGAAAAACGCCATCTGATTTCAAAGTAGCTCGATCTAATTCAAAAATTTCTCCTAATTGGGCACGTCTCGCATATTTTTTTACAGTAGCAGGATCAGAATAACTTACTCCATTAAGTTCGCCACCATAGAACTCCACCGTTACGCCTACTTGTTCAACGCTATATTTGGATTCTGCTCTTCTAAAAGGAACGTCCGCTCTCACAATTCCCTCTTCATCTACCAAAACTACCGGAAATGTTTCAAAAAAAGTAGGCATACGACGTACAAAAAGCTCACGCCCTTCTTTATCTCTAAAGACGGGATGTCCTAACCATCCAACAGCTATTCCATCCCCGTTGTCCATTGAGCCTGCTCTGAATAATCCCCCTTTTGCCGGATTATTACCAATATAATCATAAAAAGCTAATTTTTCGGGAATTTTAGACCAAGCTTCTGATAAACTAAGATTTTCGGCTAAGCCATCGCTAACTCTTCGATATATTTCTTGCTGAAAGTATCCCTGATCCCATTGATAACGAGTAGGTCCAAATAATTCGATTGGGGTAGTTGCCGATCCATACCACATAGTTCCGGCAACTACGAAAGCTGCAAAAAAAACAGCAGCGATACTACTGGAAAGTACAGTTTCAATATTGCCCATACGTAATCCTTTGTATAGACGTTGAGGCGGACGTACACTAAGATGGAATAGGCCCGCTAATATGCCCAGTGTACCTGCAGCAATATGATGCGAAGCTATTCCTCCCGGAACGAAAGGATCAAAACCTTCTGCACCCCACGCAGGATTTACAGCTTGTACTTTTCCTGTTAGTCCATAAGGATCGGATACCCATATCCCAGGACCATACAAACCGGTTACATGAAATGCACCAAAGCCAAAACAAGCCACCCCTGCAAGAAATAAATGAATTCCAAAGATCTTGGGCAAATCTAAAGAAGGTTTTCCCGTCCGCTCATCACAGAATATTTCTAGGTCCCAATATACCCAATGCCAGATAGCTGCCAAGAAACACAAGCCAGAAAACACAATATGCGCACCTGCCACACCTTCATAACTCCAAATACCCGGATTCGTTACAGTTCCTCCTGAAATACTCCAACCACCCCACGAATTGGTTATTCCTAAACGAGTCATGAAGGGGATGACGAACATACCTTGTCTCCACATTGGATCCAGAACAGGATCAGAGGGATCAAAAACCGCTAATTCATATAAAGCCATCGAGCCAGCCCAACCAGAAACTAGAGCTGTATGCATTATATGCACCGCAAGCAATCGACCCGGATCATTCAATACGACAGTATGAACGCGATACCAAGGCAAACCCATGGAAATACCCCTTTAGCAAAGAAAAATAGACACGATGTCATTTTATTTTATCGCATTGGAAAAGACTATCCATATCCTATGTACCTAACCCTTCTAGGGGATTCTGTGTCAGAAAGCGTGAATATTTATTTCATTCCATTAAAAATAAGAAGCCAATTCTGTTTGTAAGAAGAAAGAGAAGCAGATCTATTCTATACTCGATAAGTGACAATATGCAATGGGTAGCCTGGGCTATTTCGAAAAACGAAGAATAGATACCTAATCCCTCTTTGTTTATCATTCGAATCATGGATTCCTTATTTCTTTATTGAATCTGTCTTACCTTCCTTACCTTATATGTATAATTTTTCAATCTATGTATCGTTTCAATCTATGTATTCATAGAATCTATAGTATTCTTATAGAATAAGAAAAAAAAATGATAAAAAATGATATAGAATAAGAAAAAAAAAAAATGAAGATAATAAACTGTGGATTCTTTCTTTCTCTTCCATTCTTAAGTTTCCATATTAAAGTGTAATTTAAATTTAATAATATTAATCTAATATGCCCATTGGTGTTCCAAAAGTACCTTACCGAATTCCCGGAGATGAAGAAGCGACTTGGGTTGACTTATACAATGTTATGTATCGAGAAAGGACACTTTTTTTAGGTCAAGAGATTCGTTGCGAGATCACGAATCATATTACAGGGCTCATGGTATATCTCAGTATAGAAGATGGAATTAGGGATATTTTTTTGTTTATAAACTCCCCCGGCGGGTGGCTAATCTCAGGAATGGCCATTTTTGATACGATGCAAACGGTGACACCAGATATATATACAATATGCCTCGGAATAGCGGCGTCCATGGCCTCCTTCATTCTGCTTGGAGGAGAACCCACTAAACGTATAGCATTCCCTCACGCTAGAATTATGCTTCACCAACCGGCTAGTGCTTATTATCGAGCAAGGACAGCAGAATTTTTCCTAGAAGTGGAAGAGTTACACAAAGTTCGCGAAATGATCACAAGGGTTTATGCACTAAGAACAGGCAAGCCTTTTTGGGTTGTAGCCGAAGACATAGAAAGGGATATTTTTATGTCAGCAGACGAAGCTAAAGCTTATGGACTTGTCGATATTGTAGGGGATGAAATGCTTGAGGAGCACGGCGATACTGATCCAATCTTTCCTCCAGATTTTTTTGATAATTGGTAGTGGCTGAATTTCTTGTAAATTTATTTCAAACCTAAATTCGGGTTTTATGCGATTTTATAGAAAATCTAAATACTTCATGATGGGGAATCATTAGGTTAAGATCGATCTAAACCAATCCATTTTTTCTATATACATACGACATGCCGACGGTTAAACAACTTATTAGAAATGCAAGACAGCCAATACGAAATGCTAGAAAAACGCCCGCGCTTAAGGGATGTCCTCAGCGTCGAGGAACATGTGCTAGGGTGTATGTGCGACTCGTTCAGATCATGCGTTCAAACAAATAAGACAATTTTTGAAATATCCATGATCGGTACCAATGAATAGGATAGAGCTTCTCTCTCCTAGATTTCTACGGTATATGGAATTTATGGTTTTCTTTGGTGCAAATCCAATCATCTAGATTGGAAGAAGCAATTCCCCCATTGGTAGCAAATGGTTATCGATTAAGCGGAGGAAATAGTAATAAAAAGAAAAGGCTTATGCTCCTTTATCTTAAAAAAACGGACTAAAGGGTCAGCTACGCAGCCAACTTTCATAATTAAATACCGTCACTGTATGAATAACTCTTATTTATTGTGAAAAGAGCGATTTACTCTATAATGGATAGGTAGAGCCAAAGACTGTGAACTATACAAGTTCACAATACCTTTTGATGAAAGAAAGGGCTCCGGTGTATAGAGAGGGCTTCACCGTTTAAAAGAGAACCATAGAAACGATGGAACCCACTGTTTTTTTAGTATCCTTAGAATTTGTTATTTCTACGCGAAATAACTGAAGGGGATAGAATAAAAAATCGTGGTTGGGAAGGTTATAGTAGCAAAAGCCATTGGAATTAATATTTTATATATCGGAATAATCCGTTTTGTTATTAATGGGAAAAAGAACGGTTAAAAGAAGAGAAATCATTAGTTATTCATTAAGGTTAATTTGATTCAATGACCAGAGTTCCGCGAGGATATATAGCTCGGAGACGACGAACAAAAATGCGTTCATTTGCCTCAAACTTTAGAGGGGCTCATTTAAGACTTAATCGAATGATTACTCAACAAGTAAGAAGAGCTTTTGTTTCCTCTCATCGAGATAGAGGCAGGCAAAAGAGGGATTTTCGTCGTTTGTGGATCACTCGGATAAACGCAGCAACACGGGTATATAAAGTATTTGATAGTTATAGTAAATTAATACACAATCTGTACAAAAAGGAATTGATTCTTAATCGTAAAATGCTTGCACAAGTAGCTGTATTAAATCCAAATAATCTTTACATGATTTCCAATAAACTAAAGAGCATCAATTAAAAAGATAAAAAAGTAATATACAGGAATAATGAAAACCGAATTCCCGGAGAGGGAACTCCGGGAAGATACAATAAATTAAGATTAAGTGGTAGGAATCAACGAGCATGTTGCAATAAATAAAAAAACTATTTCTTTTTTCCCATTTTTCTTTCTTTTCTTATAACAAACAAAAGAATCTAAACTAAACTGGATTACTTTATTTATATATGAGCCTGACCCTTTTGAATAAAACATCAACAATCGGAACTTAAGCTCCGATTGTTGTTTCTTAAATTCTGGTTGGAGTTTCTTAAATTTCGATTGGAATTGAACTTTTGTGTTAATTGAGGAATATGTCTATTTTTTCTGTGTCTAGGACCAGTAATTATTGAAATTGACTGGGCTTGAAATTGCTTCTCATTTTCATAGTTACGAAATGGTAAGAAAGATAAAATACGAGCCTGTTTTATAGCAAGAGTAATTAATCGTTGTTGTTTCAAGGTTAATCTATTTATTCGTCTGGATAATATTTTTCCTTGTTCACTAATAAATCGATTAATTAAGCTCATGTTTCTATAATCAATTCGATCCCCCGGACCGATTCGGGAACGCCTCCGAAAGGGTTGTTTGGATTTACGAAAAGGTTGTTTGAATTTACGAAAAGGTTGCTTGGATTTTTGAAAAGTTTGTTTGGATTTACGAAAAGGTTGCTTAGATTTACGAAAAGGTTGTTTAGATATATACATGATTTATTCCTTATTTAAAAATTTGAAAAAAAAAAATGGATTTCTTTATTTTATTAATTTTGGATCCAGAAGAAGTAGTCTTTCTTTGGTCCATATATTATTTGATTCATATACTATATAAAAAAACCTCTATACATATGAAATAATATCTAGCTAAAGTGGATTTGTATTTTGTATTCTATCTATGTTCTATATATTAAATAAAAAATTCTTACTCTTTCTATTCTTTAGAAAAATCAAAAACACAATGCTCCTATTTCTTTATTTCATTATGAGTTGTATGCTTGCGGCAATAACGACAAAATTTTCTTAATTCTAATTGTCCGGGTGTATTGTGTCGATTCTTTTGAGTACTATATCTAGAAATCCCCGTTGATTGCTTATTGGTACCCTTTCGAACACAACTGATACATTCCAAAATCACTCTAATTCTAACATCTTTGCCCTTGGTCATGAACCTCCTTTCCTTTTTGGATCGACTTAACTTAATTCTTATACCTGTTCTTTTATTCTTCCATATTGGATCCGAAAAAGAAGAATAAAATCCAATAGAATAAAAAATGGGGAAATAATTAAAGAATACAATCCTTGTCAAATTACCAAGGATTTTGCTTCGAAATCCTTTCATTTAAGTAGCAAGCCCGGCTCTTTCTATGCTAGAATTTGTGAGGCCTGACTTAGCTTGGATACTGCTTTTAATTAAATTTATGTTTGTTTTCTTCCAAAATGAGATTTACCAAATTTTGGATGACTCTGAGGTTCAACCCAATCCATCTTTTCTTTCTTTTTGCTAAAAAAGTATTGAAAGAAAATTTTCGTCATGTCACAAAGAATTCTATCTCTCGTATAGGAATAACGAATAACTAGAATTAAAAAAAAGGGAATGACAAAGCATCTGGGAATAAACGATTAATTTCTATCAATAAACCTGCTAAAACCCCAAACCATAGAGTACTTAGCACGGGTGCTACAGAAAGATATGTTTTTATATCCCGCATTGAAAATCCTCCTTCCTTATTGGAATACATATATGATCAGATACTCTTGCGCAAGATCATTTGTATTTGTTTATTTAGGCGAAATTCCTAATTAAAAAAACAAAATCACTATATATATAGAATGAACCATATAGACGAGATTTTCCTATCCCTAAAAAAGAAAAAGATGAAATTCAACTGGATTTTAGATATATACCCTTCCTTGATTATATGAGACCAAAAACAAGAAATGACAAGAAAGTTCTATATAGATAGAGAAATAGAAGAAAATTACGATGTGGAAAACAAGAAAGGAATTGTGTACAATGGCATTGTACAACAATTTGGAAAAGGGATGTAGCGCAGCTTGGTAGCGCGTTTGTTTTGGGTACAAAATGTCACAGGTTCAAATCCTGTCATCCCTACCTATTACTTCTCTCTTCTTTATGGGCAGTAACGGGGGGATCCATTAAAGTGTATATAACTTGAATTTGTGGATACTATACGTACGTGAGACACATTAGGAGTAGAAAAGGATTTTCTTTTTGAAAGCGCTCTTAGTTCAGTTTGGTAGAACGCGGGTCTCCAAAACCCGATGTCGTAGGTTCAAATCCTACAGAGCGTGACTTATGCCGAAACGGAGTAAAATAACTTAAAAAAAACAAAGTAGAATTACAACTCCAATTTGACCTCCTCTCTAGTCTGGAGGAGGTCAATCAAAAAATAAATATTACTCAATCAAAGATCCAACTGATCCCCACGCCTGTATTGCAAATACGCAGTCACGAATAATCCCGCTAAAGTAATAGGAATTAGGCCTAAGACGATTCCAAATAGAAAAACTTCAATCATTTCAATTTGTTCGAGGGGATAAAAAAAGAGGTACGATCTATCTCTAAATAATAGTCTAAATTATCCGCGAATCTCAATGACCAAAAAAAGAATTGGTAATTAGCGTGGAAAAGGGTCCTATAATATCAGAAATCCAAAAGAAAGATTCTTATTTTCTGACTTATTCATTCAATTTATTTCAAATAAGACGTATCTTGTTCAAGCCAATAAATAGAGCTGGGGTTATAGTTAAAGCAGCCAGTAGAAAACCGAAATAACTAGTTATAGTAAGCATCAAGGGGTTAAAAATTCCATTTTTTTTTTTTACTACACTGCATATGTTGGTAAAGCACTTACCTAAGTTATGGAAAATTCATAATTCATCGGTTCGGTTTATTTTAGATAATACTAAAAAACAAGATAGAGCGAGATACAGAAGTAAAAGAAAATCGATTCATCAGATGCGACATGAGTCCCTAATTCCGAATCAAGAGATTTATTGTAGAATCCGTCAGTTAAGTAAAGTAATAATATATATTAAGAACTAGATCATCTAAACCCATTGAAAAAAAAAAATGAAATTGGATTTTTGGATAATTTTGGAATAAAAGATAAATAAAGAATGGAATTAGAAAAGGGTTCTTTCTATTTCAGATTATTTCTTTTTCAATAGGATTTAATCCTCTTTTTAGAGCAAATAGTTGTCCCCTATTCCTTCTTTTTTTAACTCATTGTATTCCATATGGAATAAGAGGAGAAAAAAACCATTCCACGACTCCCGAAGGTCCCCCTGAAAAAGGAAAAAATTTACTTTATTTTTATTTATTCATTTTTCGAACCCCCAAAGTTGATTCGAAGACAAGTTACTTCAATTATTCTTTTTCTTTGAAGTTCTATCTTATGTCTTTCCCTATTTCATCTGGTAAAGTTACATGCTTGCAGTTTGGTTAAGAAAGTTAGACCTAATCCAACAAACAAGATAGGATTGATTACGAATCTTGATTTTTCAAAGAATGTATTCCGTTTCTTTCATAACGGATTATCTACTATTAGATTTTCTATTTTTTAGATAGTATTTTATACTAACCAATTTAATTCCTTAAAGGGGGAAAAGTTGGATTCGAATAAAACTTTTAACTAAAAAGGGATAGATTTCGCATATACTTATCCTTCTATTGCGTCCATATGAGAATATCCTTCCTAAATTCTTTATCAAAACCTATTGATCATTAACTTAAGTTTTCCCAAGATCCCGGTCACTATTCCAAATTCAATTATTCTACTATTCCGAAGACAATGAAAATAAGTAGGACCGCCAAAAATTGGGGTTTCTACTGATACCTTGAATAACATGTAGTTTCGCTATAGACAAAGAACAAAGAAGAAAAAAGGGAGTTATGTTTCGGGACCAAGCCAAACAGGATTGCTGTGCCATAGGAAGGATAGCTATACTAATTCGGTATACTCAAAATACACCTTTGGTACAAAATTGACAATCTCACAAGGATGAAATATCAGTAATTTTCGATTTACTGATTGATCCCATCTTTTACGGAATCAATTCCTTTTTTGAATGTACAAAAATTTGGGGAGCTCGTCATGTCTGGAAGCACGGGAGAACGTTCTTTTGCTGATATTATTACCAGTATTCGATACTGGGTTATTCATAGCATTACTATACCTTCCCTATTCATTGCGGGTTGGTTATTTGTCAGTACGGGTTTAGCTTATGACGTGTTTGGAAGTCCTCGGCCAAACGAATATTTCACGGAAAGTCGACAAGGAATTCCATTAATAACCGACCGTTTTGATTCTTTAGAACAACTAGATGAACTTAGTAGATCCTTTTAGGAGGCCCCCAATGACCATAGATCGAACCTATCCTATTTTTACAGTGCGATGGCTGGCTGTTCACGGATTAGCTGTACCCACGGTTTTTTTCTTGGGATCAATATCAGCAATGCAGTTCATCCAACGCTAAACTAAATTCCAACTATAGAACTATGACACAATCAAACCCGAATGAACAAAATGTTGAATTGAATCGTACCAGTCTATACTGGGGTTTATTACTCATTTTTGTACTTGCTGTTTTATTTTCCAATTACTTCTTCAATTGAGAGAAAGGTAGAGAGTAGTAAGAATTCTCTTATCCCATTTGGAAGGATACCATCCTTATAACTATCCATGACTGTTTTTGTCTCTAGCACGACCACTTGAGAAAATGTGGAGGAAAGTAGGGGAAATGGCCGATACTACAGGAAGAATTCCTCTTTGGCTGATAGGTACTGTAACCGGTATTCTTGTGATTGGTTTAATAGGTGTTTTCTTTTACGGTTCATATTCTGGATTGGGTTCATCCCTATAGTAATCGGAGGAGCCAGATTGTAAACATGAAAAAGTAGGAGCTTAGCGGGTCCTTACCCCCCTTTATCTGATTAGAGCGGAAAGGACCCGCGGAATTCTTATAACGCAATTTTAATCTATTTCATAATCGAGAAATTGGTTACCTATTTCTATTTGTAAAAATAACAAAGAGAAAGCTTTTGCTTTGATGGTTATAATCCTTCTATTTATTCTTTTGTTTGTTAATAATGTTAATGAAGCAATCCGTTGGTGGGTTTAAAGCGCCTGCCTTTCCCCAAAAAAATTGATTTACTTTACTCTTATGAAGCAACAACAAAGATATGAAGCAACAACAAAGAGAGGATCAATTAAGGATCGAATATTTTATTCCACGAAGGGGGTATCCTGCAAATCTTTGATTTAGTTTAGAGTAATAAACTAAGAAAACCTTAATAAAAACTACTCCACTAGCCTAAAAAAACCACCTTTTAATGGAAGGGTATACTTTTTTTTTACAAAATTTCTGTAAGTTCGAAGTTGAACTTAATCGAAAACGTCAAGCAATTCTATCTGCTCACAAAAAATTTGTCCCCCGCCATACTTTCTTTTCCTCTGTTTGCCCACTACCGCGCTCGAACCTAAGCAAAGGAAGTCCAAGAGACAGACCCGAATAAAGAATAAATAGTAATCTTTGGCAAAACAAATAAGAAGAAAAAGGATTCTTACTTCGATACAAGAAGAATCGACACAAGAAAAAGGCTTTTTTGCCTTTTTCTTGTGCCCAATAGAGGAGATTACGAAGACCCGCAATTCCTCCTAAAAGGACTTGTTCCTTTTATTGTTCTCACCTCTGCCTTGTATTCTCTTCTTTTGCATGAAATAGAAATACAGAATTCCAGAAATCGAGACTTTTTACCAACTTAATGGTAAGAAATCCCGGGATCTAGAAATTCATTTCGTACAATTGAACCTTTTCAAACTGTTTCTTTTTGAGAACCAAAAAGACTTGTGCTAAAATAACAGATGCGAAAAAGAACAAAAGGCCTTGGACACGTAATGGATCCTGAAGCACTATTTCCGCATCCCCCTGACCAAACCCTCCCACATTAGGATTGCTTGTTAATGGTTGATCAAGCTTGATTGATTCCCCCTCTGAAACAAGAAGTTCTGGCCCGGGAGGTATAATATCAATCACTTGGCGCCCATCCGACGCATCAACTATGGATATTTCATATCCCCCCTTCTCTTTACGTAGTATTTTTTTTACTATACCTGTTGACGTAGCATTATAAACCGTATTGTTACTCTTGCTACCATCGGGATAGATCTGTCCCCTTCCTCGGTTTCCCCCTACATATATGGGATATTTTAAGAAATGAACGTCTTTTTTTGTAGCGGGATCGGGGGAAAGAATGGGAAAGACAATTTCACTATATTTCTTACCGGGAACAGGGCCTATCACAAGAATATTTTTTTTATTGGGACGATAACTCTGAAAAGAGAGATTTCCTATCTTTTCTTTCAACTCAGGCGAAATACGGTCGGGCGGCGCTAATTCGAATCCCTCAGGCAAAATAAGAACAGCACCCACATTCAACCCTCCCTTTTTCCCATTAGCAAGAACTTGTTTCAGCTGCATATCATAAGGGATTCGAAGAACTGCTTCAAATACAGTATCGGGAAGCACAGCTTGGGGAACTTCAATATCCACGGGCTTATTAGCTAAATGGCAGTTGGCACATACAATTCGTCCAGTTGCTTCCCGCGGGTTTTCATAACCCTGCTGCGCAAAAATGGGATATGCATTTGAAATAGATGTCCGAGTTATTACGTATATCATGATCGATACAGAAATCGATCGAATCATCTGTTCCTTTAACCAAGAAAAAGTATTTCTATTTTCCATGTCCAAACGCGGATCCCGGAATTTCTACAATAAATTAGATAGGTAGCTAAGTTAATCTAGTTCCCTATACACGAGTCTGCTGTCATTCTACTGCAACAGTTGTATTGTACTGGAATGATGAATACTTTGAGCAGGTAGAAATAGAAAGAATTTTGCTAAAAAGAAAAGGGCTTTCTTTCTAAAGGAAGCAAAATGCTAATTTTATTAATATTTGGAAAGACAATTATGCTTCACTAATTGAATGATAAATGACTACAAGCGAAGGAGATAGACGGTTTAAACAAAAAAAAACCCAAAATTTCAAACACGTGTCTAGAATCACAGGAAAACTACAAACAAAAATAGTGAAAATTAGCTCGTTAGGAGCCCATCCAAGATCGTTGTAGACCCAATGAATTAGTAGTTCCCAACCTCGAGTGGAGTGAAATCCAACAAAAAAATCCGTAACTAAAAGAATAAAAAAAGCTTTTATTGAGTCATTTAAGTTATAGAGGAATTCCTGAATCCAAGAATTCAAAATGACAAGTTCCTCTTTACCCAGAAAAAAAGAACCACTTAGAATAGCCAAACAAATTATATTTGTTGAGAAATGCAAAATGATATGGAGATGGTCCTCATTATCTATTTTGGCCAATTGTATTATTTCCTTGTGTATTCCTATAGGAGGCTTCGGTTCCTCTTTTATCATTTCGTCCAAGAGAAAAAGCTCTTCTAATTCTATGAATCCTTCGAGAATCCTTTTCTCTTGAATATCCGTTAAGAGAGTTTCAGGTTGCCCGGTATTCCACCAATTCTTAATCCAAAGTTCCAGACATTTGTTAAAAGAGAAAGAGACTCCCCAGGGCAAAAGTACGATAAATACAAGATATAGGAAAGAAGGCAATGCTTTCTTTTTTTTCATTTTTGATCTGTAAATTGAGTTGTTAATGAATCCGCTTCATTCGCTGACTCTATATGATATTTATTTATTTTTTGAAGCAAAAATTCTATAACAAGGTTTGAGACCTTGTGTTTGTATCTATTTCTCTTTTTGTATACTAGTGGAATTTCATTGTATTGGGTTCGTTCTTAGATCTAAATGAAGTGGAATAGAGAAATAGAATAAAAAAAAGCCCTTTCTTTCATATGAAAAGGGGAGAATATTAGGCCATATATCTAACTTGGACAAAACAAATTCGAAAAAATTTTCTCTTATCCTCGGTTGTTCCTTCCTTTAGATAAATACTCGAAAATCCCCTTACAATTTTAATTTTTCAAATTGCAATTGGTATCAAAATACTTCAATTGGTACGCGCAAGAAATAGGCCAATTCGGCAGCTTTTTGTTCAATTTCTCGTGGAGTAAAAAACTTCTCATCAGTACGAGTCAAGGGAATGACCCCCTGGCCACGTATTTCCATATAAAGGATACGGCGAGGATAAAGACCCTCTTTAACCTGAATTCTAATTGATTGGATATCCCGCACAAGGAATCGAAGGAAGATGCGACGTTTTATTCCAGGGAATCCCCAACGAAAAATGCACACTATTCCCTCTTTTCTATCAAATCGGTTATAACCACTGCCTACATTCCACAAAATAGTGCACCACAAATAGGTGCTAATGAATAGGCCCGCGATTCCGTAGAAAGACATCACGACCCCCTGTGGAAAAAAAAGAATTTGTTGAGATGGAAGTACGGCTATCATATTCTTACCAAGATAACTGGAAGCCCCAACCGCTAAGAATCCTAATGAACCTAGAAAAAGAATACAGGCCCAGAAAAAATTACCTCTTTTTCGAGAACCTTTTAGAAGTTCTATCCATATGTGTTCTGATCGCCAATTCATATTAGATATACTAAATCCAGCAGCGGTTAATTGAAATTGAGAGAATAAGCTAAATGATTTTTACTTTACTTTTTTGATTCTGAAATCGCCTTCAGCAGCTAGTACTCCTGTGAAATAATTGGTTAGATACATTGACTTTCTATTCAAAAAAATTCCTGGATCCACTTAAAAAAACTCGCTATACTCGGGCATATGTATGCATTTATGCTCGTAGCCTATATCTGCATCCATAGACGTTTTTCATTTGTGTGTAGAAAGAGCTACATGCCCTATCATATTAATACATTACTTACACTAAAAAATGTTTGTATTATGATCCTGGAAATACATTGAGCAAATTTTGCCCCGTCGGTTCTAGACAATCTTATTTTTCTGCACATAAAGAAATAAAGAAGCCATTGCAATTGCCGGAAATACTAAGCCTACTAAAGGCACGAAAATAGAGGGTAAGTTTAAATCTGTCATAGAATAGGTGTCTCGATTCCAATTTACTATTTCTATCTATTCAAAATAGATCTTAAGATTCTTATGATATAATTAAGTATATCTATTATAAGGAATATTGACTATTGTATTTTTAAGTTTGCAAAATAAAGATTTTTTATAGATAAATAATACTAACTAAAGTATTCTATAAAACTATATCTATATCTATAAAAAAATGAATGGAATGGATAATTTGATTTTTCTTTTTACATTCTCATGGCCTTTCTATCTTTCTAATCGAACTTGAAATTGGATCCAAAAGAAAGCAATTGTGAAAATGAAAGAAATACCTCTTTCAGAATACCCTTTAATTTTAATTTCTCTATCTAGAAGTGGAATAGAATAACCCGGTTGAAGGGTAATGATCATACGTCTGTAATGCATTGTATGTCCCAAAATAGGTCCCATTCTTCTACCCTTTCTGGGTAGTCGATGGCTATTCACAGCTACTACCTTAACACCAAAGAAGAGCTCGACCCAATGCTTTATTTCTGTCTTAGTGGGTCTCGATTCGACATTATTAGAAGTATATTGATTCTTTCCCAATAAATAAATGAAGACTCTTTTCTGCAAATACAGCGTATTTGGTTCCATTATCGTATGATAATACTCTATTTTGATTTGTATTTGTTTATTGTATTATACCTTTCTATATTCTAGATATATAGAATAGAAGAATCTCGATTTGTCAAGTCTCATGATCGTATCAAGATATATTTAAATTTGGCTCGATCTTTTAAAAAGATCGAGCCAAATTTAATTGCAATCAATTAGAAGAATAAAGAAGAATTAGTGCATTTCGTAACTTATTTTTTCTCTTTCTATTTCGCTTCTTTTTTATTTAGACCTTCTTGATATCTAGTTTTATCTACTTAATCGATGGTATCTACCGGCTTGAAGTCAAATGTGATCGCTTTCCATACTTCACAAGCTGCGGCTAGTTCAGGACTCCATTTGCAAGCTGCTCGGATAATTTCATTACCTTCACGAGCAAGATCGCGCCCTTCGTTACGAGCTTGTACACAGGCTTCTAAAGCCACCCGATTAGCTGCTGCACCTGGTGCATTCCCCCAAGGATGTCCTAAAGTTCCTCCACCAAATTGTAATACGGAATCGTCTCCAAAGATTTCGGTCAAAGCTGGCATATGCCAAACATGAATACCCCCTGAAGCCACCGGTATAACACCTGGCATGGATACCCAGTCCTGCGTGAAAAAGATACCGCGAGAACGATCTTTTTCAATATAATCATCGCGCAATAAATCAACAAAACCTAAAGTCATTTCGCGTTCCCCTTCTAACTTACCTACTACTGTACCGGAGTGGATATGATCTCCCCCAGACATACGTAATGCTTTAGCTAATACACGGAAATGTATACCATGATTTTTCTGTCTATCAATAACTGCATGCATTGCTCGGTGAATGTGAAGAAGTAGGCCGTTGTCACGGCAATAATGAGCCAAAGTAGTATTTGCAGTGAATCCTCCAGTTATGTAGTCATGCATTATAATAGGAACCCCCAATTCCCTCGCAAATACAGCTCTCTTAATCATTTCTTCGCATGTACCTGCAGTCGCATTCAAGTAATGCCCCTTGATTTCGCCAGTTTCGGCTTGTGCTTTATAAATTGCTTCGGCACAAAAGACAAAACGGTCTCTCCAGCGCATAAATGGTTGTGAGTTTACGTTTTCATCATCTTTGGTAAAATCAAGTCCACCGCGTAGACACTCATAACATGCTCTACCATAATTTTTTGCGGATAATCCCAATTTTGGTTTAATAGTACATCCCAATAAAGGACGACCATACTTGTTCAACTTATCCCTTTCAACTTGGATACCATGAGGCGGACCTTGGAAAGTTTTTGCATAAGCAGCAGGAATTCGCAGATCCTCCAAACGTAGAGCACGTAGGGCTTTGAAACCAAATACGTTACCCACAATGGAAGTAAACATGTTAGTAACAGAACCCTCTTCAAATAGATCTAATGGATAAGCTACATAACAGATATATTGACTGTCTTCCCCAGGAACGGGTTCGATGTGATAGCATCGTCCTTTGTAACGATCAAGACTGGTAAGTCCATCAGTCCAAACAGTTGTCCATGTACCAGTAGAAGATTCCGCAGCTACTGCAGCCCCTGCTTCTTCAGGCGGAACCCCGGGCTGAGGAGTTACTCGGAATGCTGCCAAGATATCAGTATCCTTGGTTTCGTATTCTGGGGTGTAATAAGTCAATTTATAATCTTTAACACCAGCTTGAAATCCAACACCTGCTTTAGTTTCTGTTTGTGGTGACATAAGTCCCTCCCTACAACTCATGAATTAAGAATTCTCACAACGACAGGGTCTACTCGATATGGACTAAGCGTAAATGAAACCTTTGCAAAAATATTAAAAAAAGGATATTCAATTAATATCAACTCATTAAATAAAAAAGGGAGTATGCTTAGGTTAATGAATATGTTTCATTAATATATAATGCGTACGCCCTGTGTACGTTCTATCCTATAGGAATTCTACTGTAGGAATTCGATAGGAATTGAGTTGTTGTTATGGTAAGTTAACATGGTTCATTATTAAACCATAGATTTGATTCACCAAATCTATCATTATTGTATACTCTTTGATAGATATAGCGCAACCCAAACTAATCCCTTAATCCTTATTTTACAATTTTAGAAGTTCTTATCTTAATAGGCACTTTTCTTATTTTGAATCCAAATACCTAAATACTAAGAAAATTCTCTGTTGACAGCAATCTATGCTTCACAGTAGTATATATTTTGTATATCGAAGTCCTAGACAGGAAAGTAGAAGAGGCAAAGATCCTTGACAAAAGGAAAAATGTCTATGAAAAAAAAAGATTGATTGAACTTTCCACCGGACTCATTCCATGAGTAAACGAGTGAATGGGATTCGCTTAGGCAACGAAATCAAGTGCTAGTCCCCTTTTCTTTTTTATTGAATTAACTAATTCATTTCCTTTTAACTTTTATATTTTTGGATATTTTTTTTTTATTTGATTTGGCATTATTCAACAAGAAAAAAAGAAAAATTTCGACAAATTCCTTTTTTTATAATTATGTGATAATTATGAGAACCAATTCTACTACTTCACGTCCTGGGGTTTCCACAATTGAAGAAAAAAATGCAGGACGTATTGATCAAATTATTGGACCCGTGTTGGATATCACTTTTCCCCCGGGCAAGTTGCCTTATATTTATAACGCTTTGATAGTCAAGAGTCGGGACACTGCCGATAAGCAAATTAATGTGACTTGTGAGGTACAACAATTATTAGGAAATAATCGAGTTAGAGCTGTAGCTATGAGTGCTACAGACGGGTTGATGAGAGGAATGGAAGTGATTGACACAGGAGCTCCTCTTAGTGTTCCGGTCGGTGGAGCTACTCTCGGACGAATTTTTAACGTTCTTGGGGAGCCTATTGACAATTTGGGTCCTGTAGATACTAGTGCAACATTCCCTATTCATAGATCCGCGCCTGCCTTTATTGAGTTAGATACGAAATTATCTATCTTTGAAACAGGTATTAAGGTGGTCGATCTTTTAGCCCCCTATCGGCGTGGAGGAAAAATCGGACTATTTGGGGGGGCAGGAGTAGGTAAAACAGTACTCATCATGGAATTAATCAATAACATTGCTAAAGCTCATGGGGGCGTATCCGTATTTGGCGGAGTAGGGGAACGGACTCGTGAAGGAAATGATCTTTATATGGAAATGAAGGAATCTGGAGTAATTAATGAAAAAAATATTGAGGAATCAAAGGTAGCTCTAGTCTATGGACAAATGAATGAACCGCCGGGAGCTCGTATGAGAGTTGGTTTAACTGCCCTAACTATGGCAGAATATTTCCGAGATGTTAATAAGCAAGACGTGCTTTTATTCATCGATAATATCTTTCGTTTTGTTCAAGCAGGATCAGAGGTATCCGCCTTATTAGGGAGAATGCCCTCCGCAGTGGGTTATCAACCTACCCTTAGTACAGAAATGGGTTCTTTACAAGAAAGAATTGCTTCTACCAACAAGGGATCGATAACTTCGATCCAAGCTGTTTATGTGCCTGCGGACGATTTGACCGACCCGGCTCCTGCCACAACATTTGCACATTTGGACGCTACTACCGTACTTTCCAGAGGATTAGCTTCCAAGGGTATTTATCCCGCAGTAGATCCTTTGGATTCAACCTCAACTATGTTACAGCCTCGTATCGTTGGCAAGGACCATTATGAAACTGCGCAAAGAGTTAAAGAAACTTTACAGCGTTACAAGGAACTTCAGGACATTATTGCAATTCTTGGGTTGGATGAATTATCGGAGGAGGATCGTTTAACTGTAGCAAGAGCACGAAAAATTGAGCGGTTCTTATCACAACCGTTCTTTGTGGCAGAAGTTTTTACCGGTTCCCCAGGAAAGTATGTTAGTCTTGCAGAAACTATTAGGGGGTTTCAACTAATCCTTTCCGGAGAATTAGATGGCCTACCCGAACAGGCTTTTTATTTGGTGGGGAACATTGATGAAGCTAGCACGAAAGCTATAAACTTAGAAGAGGAGAACAAATTGAAGAAATGAAATTAAATCTTTATGTACTGACTCCTAAACGAATTATTTGGAATTGTGAAGTGAAAGAAATCATTTTATCTACTAATAGCGGCCAAATTGGTGTATTACCAAACCACGCCCCCATTAACACAGCTGTAGATATGGGTCCTTTGAGAATACGCCTCCCCAACGACCAATGGTTAACGGCGGTTCTGTGGAGTGGTTTTGCGAGAATAGTTAATAATGAGATCATCATTTTAGGAAATGATGCAGAACTGGGTAGTGACATTGATCCAGAAGAAGCTCAACAGGCACTTGAAATAGCCGAAGCTAACTTGAGTAGAGCTGAGGGTACGAAAGAATTGGTTGAAGCAAAGCTAGCTCTCAAACGGGCTAGGATACGAGTCGAGGCTATCAATTGGATTCCCCCATCCAATTGAGGATAATCCAAAGGTTTCGTTGATACAAAGAAAAAGGAAAGAAGGGTAGAAAAAGTTATTAGATAGCGAAGCGAAGTAAGTCCAATGCAATGCTATCTAGTAATTTTTCTACCTACCTACCTACTATTGGATTTGAACCAATGACTCCCGCCGTATGAAAGCAGTACTCTAACCACTGAGTTAAGTAGGCAATTTCTCATCACAAAAGAAGCCGCATTACTTCGATCGATTATAGATCGAATCCTTTTTATAAGCAATACCGTACCATTATTGGTATGGTATTCTGTTATTGGTATGGTATATAGTAAATAGATCAAAGGGATATCCTATGGCATTACAGAATACTCATCTTGACAAGAAATTATCTATATGTTAAGATATCTCTGACAAGGGCTATAGCTCAGTTCGGTAGAGCAACTCGTTTACACGTGCGCCAATGCTTTTCAAGGGAATTTATTATGCAATGAACATAATTGACCTTATTGTAAAATCAATGTCTTACTTCATGGATTCGAGAGAATAGGAGAACAGTAGCCTGACAAACAGTCGGTTCAGTCCGATTCGGGTCCCAATTCTGGTGCCTAATCAAATAGAACCCCTATTGATTTGCTAGTTGATAAGGTAAATATCCAGCCCACTCAATGCTAGGCATAATGAGGATAAGGGCCTCCAAAAAACTTCTTTTCGTTCTATGAACTTTAAGGTGTGTGAAGTCTCATAGTCAACTCTTGCAGCGGAACGATAGAGACTTCATTTCACTTAGGTTGATTTTGATTTAATTTAGGCCGGAGGCAGACCTAAGTCAAGGTAATCCTCCTTTGAAACACTTTGGTATTGCTCCGAGATAGATCATAATACAAATAAATCAATCAGAGCACAGGGAGCCATCTTATTATCTTTCCGTAAAGAAAAAATATGGCAGATTAACTGATCTTTACATCAGTTGATGAAAGAGCCCAATGCAGAAAAATGCATGTTGGGTCTTTGAAACAGTTCGAATCATTTCGATAATAATCCGTTTGATCTGTTTTACCGAGAAGGTCTACGGTTCGAATCCGTATAGCCCTACTAATATATATGTCTTTTTTTTAGATTTTAGGATGGATATCCTATGTTTCCTTTAGTATAGTTTTCTTTTCCTTTCCTTATTAGTACTTGTTTATAGACTCGACGGCCTCTTGCGTCCTAGAATAGAGATAAAAGCATTACCATAGGCTCATTTCTGGAAAATCATAGAGACAGGAAAAGAAAAAAGAATTTTGATCAAATCAATAGAAAGAAAGATCCTTTATCTGATTTGAATTCCATCCTTCTTCAAATAAAATAGGGTATCCCCCAAGTCCCTAGACTTTCCTATAATGACTGCAACGATTTTCTCCATTTTTCGAATTCCTATTTTGTTTGAAGTATATTACTATAATATACATTATGTAAAAATATACATTATCTAAATAGATCTACTTTAAATCGAAAAAATCGAAAGAAAATAAAAAGAAAGAGTAAATAATAAAAGAGGATATTCTATTTCAGAATTCTGAAATAGAGTTTTTTTTTAGTATTATTCCTCATTAGGCTGCATACATTAGTAATCCTATTTTAATTAGGTTCTAATCTAATTAGTAGTAAGTATTTTCTTTTTTATTTACTAGTCTCTGACCATCCTTAAATAAAGGATGGAGCAATTCTTTTTTCTAGAGATTCTAGAGAAAACCAGACAAAGTGAAGCAAAAGAGTTTTCTTTGTCTAAGAGTCTATACCATATCTAAATAGAATGGAAATCCAAAAGAAAGATAGTGGGGATTCCATTGGATGAATCCTTAAGGAAGACATGGCACAAAATAAACAAAAGCTAAAGTAAGCGCTCTTTGGTTTGAGCAAAAGAGATTCTTGTTTCACCGAGGAAAAGAGAGAAGTTATGGATAAATTGACAATGCCAACTGAATTGACTAATTTCAGTTCTGCCTATTCCACATTAATGGGAGTACATTTATGTTCCTGCTTTACGAATATGATATTTTTTGGACATTTCTAATAATAGCAAGCCTTATTCCTATTTTGGTATTTTGGATTTCAGGGCTTTTAGCCCCGATTAGTAAAGGACCAGAGAAGCTTTCTAGTTATGAATCTGGTATAGAACCCATGGGGGGTGCTTGGTTACAATTTCGAATACGCTATTATATGTTTGCGCTAGTTTTTGTTGTTTTTGATGTGGAAACGGTCTTTCTCTACCCTTGGGCAATGAGTTTTGACGTATTGGGTGTATCCGTTTTTATCGAAGCTTTCATTTTCGTGCTTATCCTAGTTGTTGGTTTAGTTTATGCATGGCGAAAAGGAGCCTTGGAATGGTCTTAACTGAATATTCAGACAAAAAAAAAAAAGAAGGAAAAGATTCCATTGAGACAGTCATGAGTTTAATTGAGTTTCCGTTACTTGACCAAACAAGTTCCAATTCCGTTATTTCAACTACACCAAATGATCTTTCGAATTGGTCAAGACTCTCCAGTTTATGGCCCCTTCTATATGGTACCAGTTGTTGTTTCATTGAATTTGCTGCATTAATAGGCTCACGATTCGACTTTGATCGTTATGGATTGGTACCAAGATCAAGTCCTAGGCAAGCGGACCTAATTTTAACAGCCGGTACGGTAACAATGAAAATGGCTCCCTCGTTAGTGCGATTATATGAGCAAATGCCTGAACCAAAATACGTCATTGCTATGGGAGCCTGTACTATTACAGGGGGAATGTTCAGTACGGATTCCTATAGTACTGTTCGAGGAGTTGATAAGTTAATTCCTGTGGATGTCTACTTGCCGGGTTGCCCGCCTAAACCAGAGGCTGTTATAGATGCCCTAACAAAACTTCGTAAGAAGATATCGCGAGAAATTGTTGAGGATCGAACTTTATGTCAAAGTCAAAAGAAAAATCGATGTTTTACTACCAGTCACAAACTTTATGTTCGGCGCAGTACTCATACCGGAACTTACGAGCAAGAATTGCTCTATCAATCACCATCTACTTTAGATATATCTTCTAAAACTTTTTTCAAATCCAAAAGTCCAGTATCTTCCTCCAAATTAGTGAATTAAGAGGGGTTCTTTTGTGCAGAAAAAGAAAGAGCAGTGCAATCTTTCAAACTTACATTTGAAATGTGAAATATTTAGAAAAAAAAAGGGGGGGGGGATTAAGACAATGCAGCAGGGGTGGTTATCTAATTGGTTAGTCAAACATGAGGTGGTTCATAGATCTTTGGGCTTCGATCACCGAGGAATAGAGACTTTACAAATAAAAGCAGGGGATTGGGATTCCATTGCTGTCATTTTATATGTATATGGTTACAATTATTTACGTTCCCAATGTGCTTATGACGTAGCACCCGGTGGATCTTTAGCTAGCGTGTATCATCTTACGAGAATACAGTATGGTATAGATAATCCAGAAGAAGTATGCATAAAAGTCTTTACCCAAAAGGATAATCCTAGAATCCCATCTGTCTTCTGGGTTTGGAGAAGTGCCGATTTTCAAGAACGCGAATCTTATGATATGGTGGGAATTTCTTATGATAATCATCCACGCCTTAAACGTATCCTAATGCCCGAAAGTTGGATAGGCTGGCCCTTACGTAAGGACTATATAACCCCTAATTTCTATGAAATACAAGATGCTCATTGAATGATAATAAATTCATGCTCACTTATACAACACAACTCTAGATTTTATTTAAGTCACGGAATATTTTGCTATTCTGTTCCTAGACGAAACGAAATACCTATTATATTCTAATTACTTCCTATTATACAAAAAGGTCCAGATAGACTAATCAAAAAGGGGCTTCATTTCGATTTTACAATTTGGAAAATCACATATTCATTTCCTTCGTATGAACAGAAAAATACAATGACTCAAAGAAGTTCTTACCACGAACTTTGTACCGCGCACATTATTTAGAACAACTAGGAAAGTAAGTATCAAGAAAAAAATATTCTTCGGAATAGTGGAATACAAAATTAATAAGAAATGCAAAAATGAAGCGAAGCAAAGGGCACCTAATCTCACCTCCTTCTATACTATTTTTTTAATAGAAGTGTTTAGAGATTTATCTACTTAGTGTATACTATTTAGATTATTAATGAATATGTACCCCAATGCATCCCGAGGTATTTGTATCAATATCTATTCGGTAGATCTTTTTTTTTTCTGTGCCAGGAACCAGATTTGAACTGGTGACACGAGGATTTTCAGTCCTCTGCTCTACCAACTGAGCTATCCTGACCTTTTCTTGTGCATCATCCTAGTAGAGTATTTGCATCTATGTCAATTAAAGGGACTAAAAAATCAATAAAGTATTCCATTCCTAATTTGAAAACCGGGGGGGGGGAGGGGGGTAGTCCTATGCATTGTGGATGTCTTACTTAATAATACTTATAAATTAAATTAATAATTGATGCGGATACTCTAATAAAAAAGAAATCTATTTAATGAATAGCATAAGATCTATTGAGTTCTCTTCACACTCCTTTGTGAAAGAGTAGAATGAGAAAGCTAATGAATCTTGAACCGATTGATAAAAGAGAAAAGAGGATAAATAACTATAGGTTAGGGAATAAAGGAGGGTTTGGGGATAGAGGGACTTGAACCCTCACGACTTATAAAGTCGACGGATTTTCCTTTTACTAGAAATTTCATTGTTGTCAGTATTGACATGTAGAATGGGACTCTCTCTTTATCCTCGTCCGATTAATCCTTTTAAAAAAATAAAAGATATCAAAAACAATGAATTGAAGGATTTGATTACTCAATATTCGAATGGAATGGATTCACAATAATTCTAAAAAAATGAAGAATTTTCTATTTCATAATCATTCCTAATTTCATTTTTAAAAATAAATAAAGAACCTATATTATATATAGTATGGGTTCCGTGATTAATCGTTTGCTATGTCAGTATCTATACGTGTGTATTAGATGTATAAAGCTCTTCTTTCTCTAATTTAGTAATTTAGAGGGAGTTTCAGTACCAACACAACGTAATTACACCTCGATTCGTTAGAACAGCTTCCATTGAGTCTCTGCACCTATCCTTTTCCTTTGGGTTCTAGTTTGAGAACCACTTTTTTTTCAAAAAAGGGATTTGGCTCAGGATTGCCCATTTTTCATTCCAGGGTTTCTCTGAATTTGGAAGTTACCACTTAGCAGGTTTCCATACCAAGGCTCAATACAATCAAGTCCGTAGCGTCTACCGATTTCGCCATATCCCCATTGTCCTTTTTTTCTTTAAAACCTGGATTTCTTGTGTACTTTCCTACATCTCTTAGTTTTTTTTTGAATCATTGAATTCATTATTCGACGTAGTCTAGCAGCTCGTCTCTATTCAAGAGACCACCCCGCTTATTGCAATTCTGAATTGCATTGATTCTACCATTGATATATTTGCAATTCAATCGGAATCAATATATCCAAAAGTTTTTCTCTCCCCCCCCCCTTTTTCCTTTTTTAGAATATTCAAAATCATACTATAACGCTTGATTCATTCTTTTTTTTTTTCTAATCAGAATTAGAAATTTGATTTGTATTGTTCGTCCAAGCCATATCAAATTGAAAATATCTGAAATCAAATTCAATATAGAAATTGGAATAGATTCTATTAGAAAAATGGATTTGCGAGTTAGATAAATAAAAAGAAAGTTCAATAAATTCTATAATCCTATTTAAGAATATCGTTTAGTTAAGCATATCCAGCTAACTTTATCCTTATGAAATTCTAGTATTCTTTTTTCTAAGTAAAATCTAAAATTTAGAGCTAGTTAATAACTAAGATTAATAATTAAGATCCGCCATTTTACAGATTTCCTATATATATTTCTATTTGTTACACTATGTCTGTTATATAAGCCCACTTAGCTCAGAGGTTAGAGCATCGCATTTGTAATGCGAGGGTCATCGGTTCAAATCCGATAGTCGGCTTTTTTCTCTATTGATGTTCCATGAACAAAAATATCTTTTTTTTCTCCGAATTAAATGGAGAATCCAGAGTCCATTACGTCGTTCTACCTTACAATTTTGCTAGATACAAAACATTAAAATAAATAATATATATACAAAAAATCCAGATGTTGATGAAATTCCATTTTTTGTGGTACTTTAGTAGATTTTACTCTGTTTATCCTTTAGTTTAATTCAGTTTTAATTTCGATGTATTCTGTAATGTAAATACAATGAAATTTATTGTGTAAAATGGAATTTCATTTCAATAAAAAAAGGAGTTTTCATGTCCCGTTATCGAGGACCTCGTTTAAAAAAAATACGCCGTCTGGGAGCTTTACCAGGACTCACAAGAAAAACGCCTAAATCCGGAAGTAATCTAAAAAAGAAATTCCATTCTGGGAAAAAAGAGCAATATCGTATTCGTCTTCAAGAAAAACAGAAATTACGTTTTCATTATGGTCTGACAGAACGACAATTACTTAGATATGTACATATCGCTGGAAAAGCAAAAAAGTCAACAGGTCAAGTTTTACTCCAATTACTTGAAATGCGTTTGGATAATATTGTTTTTCGATTGGGTATGGCTTCAACCATTCCTGGGGCCCGGCAATTAGTTAATCATAGACATATTTTAGTTAATGGTCGTATAGTGGATATACCAAGTTTTCGTTGTAAACCCCGAGATATTATTACTACGAAGGATAACCAAAGATCAAAACGTCTGGTTCAAAATTCTATTGCTTCATCCGATCCGGGCAAATTGCCAAAGCATTTGACGGTTGATACATTGCAATATAAAGGACTAGTACAAAAAATCCTAGATAGAAAGTGGGTCGGTCTGAAAATAAATGAGTTGTTAGTTGTAGAATATTACTCTCGTCAGACTTGAGCTTAACGCAAAAGGAAAGGTTCATAGAATTTTTTTCCCCTTCTCCTTTCCCCGAACTAAATCGACCTAAGGCTCTTAATTCGTATTTTACCATTCACCTAGCAGAAATAGATTAACCTTAGGATCTTTTTTTTTTGTATATTTTACATACCAAAGTCATTTGCTTTAGAGAATTCTATTAAATAAAAGTATTATTGCTCAAATAAATTGTTATTTGATTTGATACATTGTGATCGGTAACGTTGATGAATTAAGAGAAACGGAAAGAGAGGGATTCGAACCCTCGGTAAACAAAAGTCTACATAGCAGTTCCAATGCTACGCCTTGAACCGCTCGGCCATCTCTCCTACATAATCTTATTATGGAAAATAAACTGAGTGAATAGCGAGTTTTCCTATTCCTGCAGTACAGGTACATCCACACCCGTTCGGGGATTACATGGCTCTATTGGAAAAATTCTTTTTTTTATCTAAGTATAAGGATCCTTTATTTTTTTTACTAGAAATTCCGCTCCCTCCAAAGTTTTTCTTTGGGGAAAATCCAAATAAAAAGAAAATAGAAGAATCCTTATTATTCCATAAGAAAATAAAGGAACCCTAGAATTCTATTTGAATAGGGTATGTTACGCCACAGAATCTAAATAAAAAAGGGTATGGGATAATTAATGACTTTGAAAACGCGAAATAGCTGATGACAGAGGTTGTTGTTGAGAAATAGGAAAGTGGAATGAAATCCAATCTTAATCAAATATTTCATATCTCTTCTTGTCCAAACAGAAGGAAAAGGAGACAATTTGAGTTGAGTGGAAAATCCATACCTCTCTTATCCATTTAGAGCATATGGAGTGATTTATAAGTTTTTATGTTATTTTGTGATAGAATGAAAAGAATTCTATATAGAATGGATTGGGAATTATGCCTAGATCCCGTATAAATGGAAATTTCATTGATAAGACCTTTTCGATTATAGCCAATATTTTATTGCAAATAATTCCGACAACCTCGGGGGAAAAAAGGGCATTTACTTATTATAGAGATGGTGCGATTTGACTCTTTTTTTTTTTTTTTTTTTTTTNCTTCAATTGTAGATTTGAGTATTGAGCGAAAGGTTACACCTACAGGATAGGTTCTGTATTCCAGGCTAATCCTACTCTACTAGGACCAATAGGCAGCATAGGGGAGAAAAGCACTACACCTCAAAATAGGAATCAACAAGAGAAAAACTTTGTTAGAAATTAACCCTTTCCTGATCGGTATCAGGATTGGGGAGAATGGTTGGGATAGCAAACAACCATCAGGTTTGTACGTTGGATACCCTTATAACCATCAAAGGTCGTTGAAGTGACTAATTCCTCTAACTAGGAGGCGTTGAGAACAAAGAAATTCCTGGAGCTATCGTTTTTCTCTAGCATTAATAGAATTCATTGGTGTTAAGAAAAACCTCTTGGGGGAAGGTTGGCTAGAGATTTCTTGGAAAAATACCAGCCCCTTTCGGTCCATAATGAGACGGGACTAATTCTATTTTCATTCTATAGATTCTTTGCTTAGTACTATGTACGGAAGGGAGGAGCCGTATGAGATGAAAACCTCATGTACGGTTTTGGAACGGAGATTTTTTGAATAGAATGAACGACCGTAACGGATGTTGGCTCAATCCGAAGGAAATTATGCGGAAGCTTTGCAAAATTATTATGAAGCTACGCGACTAGAAATTGATCCCTATGATCGAAGTTATATACTATATAACATCGGCCTTATACACACAAGCAATGGAGAGCATACAAAGGCTTTGGAATATTATTTTCGGGCGCTAGAACGAAACCCCTTTTTACCGCAAGCCTTTAATAATATGGCCGTGATCTGTCATTACGTGCGACTATCTCCACTATAGAAAGAAAGAAGAAAAAAAGATGAAATTTTCTAGTAAATACTAGAAAAAGGGCTTTCTACATAGGGATCGTCAAAACAACGATTTTGCCCTATCAGCTGTAGGAAGAAAGAACACTTCACGAGAATCAAAATAAGAAGAAAGTTGAGCCTAGACTACTACTCTATGGATAAAGTCTCAAATTGATAGAGAAAGCACCGTAAAGATCAATTAGTGAGCGACTGGGTCGATACAACTAAAAAAAAACTGCTTAATTATACCATGATATGGGGCAAAATTTAGGAATCTGCTTATGTAATAGAGCCGATCCACTAAAAGATTAAGCAGCGGTGTAGTATCAGATCCCAAAGATAGTAAGTTCTTTTTTCTTTCTGATGGGAAAAAGTCTTTTTCAAGGATTCTATAGAAATTTCATATATGAAAGACACGAAATCGAGATAGTTACCTTTCAGAAAATTCGAACGAAGGATATAGGTCTATCTATGCTTCATTCTTCTGAAGGTGGGAAAAAAGATCAGACTGATTATTGATCAAAATTAGGGTTTGAAACTTAGGTAATTAACTTCTTCTGCTTAACCCAAGAAGAAATTGGATCGATTTTGGAGAAATCGAATTCAGTTAAGATAGGGGAAATTAAGATAGCAATTTCTGAGCCGTATGAGGTAGGAAACTCTCAAGTACGGTTCTAGGGGAAGGAACTGCCTATTCCGACCGAGGAGAACAGGCCATTCTACAGGGCGATTCGGAAATTGCGGAAGCTTGGTTTGATCAAGCTGCTGAGTATTGGAAACAAGCTATAGCCCTTACTCCGGGAAATTATATTGAAGCCCAGAACTGGTTGAAGATTACGAAGCGTTTTGAATTTGAATAAGACCGCTCTTCATTTTCATGAAATGGGTAGTTTGGTTGTTGATCCATTAATCAAATAATTTTGGTGGGAAGATCGAATCAATAATTTCATTATATCCCTTTCTTCTACCTTCGATTTTATATCATTTCGATTTTATATCATATTTCATAAGGATAAACAATAGGGATAGGTTCTAGAAGAGAGGTAATAAAGTAAATAAAAGGGGAGAGTCAATCTAAATATTCCTACCTAAAGGAGGATTTTTTGACTAATTCTAATTAGTTTCTTGGAATTTGGAATCGAATAAAAATATTTATATTATGCTCACTCAAGGAAAGTAGATGTAGGGCTTATACCCTAAAAAAAAATACACTAGCTTCTTAAATTAAAACGTAAAAAAAAATCTTTTTTTGTTACGTCGGGAAATAATTTTCCAGGATAATCAATGTCCGTTAGGCACCTAATCCTTATGTCATAATAGATCCGAACACTTGCCTCGGATTGACTTCAATATATAATTGCTCCAGTGAATAACTAAAAAAAAAAAATAGAAGGGTGGTAGATAGTAAAGAAAAGGACTAATCATAATATCTATCCTTCAAAGATTCACTAAAAAGACAGTTGGCGGGTCTCTTTGTATGTCTTGTCCGGAAAGAGGAGGACTTAATGATTATTCGTTCGCCGGAACCAGAAGTTAAAATTGTTGTGGATAGGGATCCTGTAAAAACATCTTTTGAGGCATGGGCCAGACCCGGACATTTCTCAAGAACAATAGCTAAGGGCCCCGATACTACCACTTGGATCTGGAACCTACATGCTGATGCTCACGATTTCGATAGTCATACCGGTGATTTGGAGGAGATCTCTCGAAAAATCTTTAGTGCTCATTTCGGTCAACTCTCCATTATCTTTCTTTGGTTGAGTGGCATGTACTTCCACGGTGCCCGTTTTTCCAATTATGAAGCATGGCTAAGCGATCCTACTCACATTGGACCCAGTGCTCAGGTAGTTTGGCCAATAGTAGGGCAAGAAATTTTGAATGGTGATGTAGGCGGGGGTTTCCGAGGAATCCAAATAACCTCCGGTTTTTTTCAGATTTGGCGAGCATCGGGAATAACTAGTGAGTTACAACTCTATTGTACCGCAATCGGTGCATTGATTTTTGCATCGTTAATGCTTTTTGCTGGTTGGTTCCATTATCACAAAGCCGCGCCCAAATTGGCCTGGTTCCAAGATGTAGAATCCATGTTGAATCACCACTTAGCGGGGTTATTAGGACTTGGGTCTCTTTCTTGGGCGGGGCACCAAATCCATGTATCTTTACCGATTAACCAGTTTCTTGACGCTGGGGTTGATCCTAAAGAGATACCACTTCCTCATGAATTTATCTTGAATCGTGACCTTTTGGCTCAACTTTATCCTAGTTTTGCCGAAGGAGCAACCCCCTTTTTCACCTTGAATTGGTCCAAATACGCAGAATTTCTTACTTTTCGCGGAGGACTAGATCCAATAACCGGGGGCCTATGGTTGAGCGATATTGCGCACCATCATTTAGCTATTGCTATTCTTTTCCTGATCGCTGGTCATATGTATAGGACCAACTGGGGTATTGGTCATGGGCTTAAAGATATTTTGGAGGCTCATAAAGGCCCATTTACAGGACAAGGCCATAAGGGTCTCTATGAAATCCTAACAACGTCATGGCATGCTCAATTATCTCTTAACCTAGCTATGCTAGGTTCTACAACTATTGTTGTAGCTCATCATATGTACGCTATGCCCCCCTATCCATACCTAGCTACTGACTATGGT